GGATCTCGACAAAGGAAAATGACTCATTTAAAAAATTGTTTTTTTTACTAAAAACCCTTATGGCTTTTCGCAATGTAATGACTAAGAGAGCTACTGATAATAATGATCCACATAAAAGAGCTGCATAGCCCAATATCATCATACTTACATGCATCATTAACCATTGGGATTGGAGAGCAGGTACTACTATTTCGGATTGATGCATTTCAGTTAAAAGACCCGAAGTAGCAAAGCCTTGGGTAAAAATAGTACTTGGCGCGGTTATTGTGCTTAAATAATTTGTATGTTTTTTAAAATACGGAACCATATGAATAACGGAGAAACTCCATGAAAGAAAAATGAATGATTCATATAAATCACTTAACGGGAAATGTCCCGAATAAATCCAACGAGTGACTAATAATCCTGTTATACAGAAAAAAGTAGCTATCATGCCTTTTTCTGACGAATCATATAGTCCTACGATTTCATCGACCGATAAGCTTATCAAAAAAATAGTAATTACTATTGAAATGATCGAAAAGGATATATGAGTTAATATATGTTCTAAGGTGGAAAATATCATAAATTTTTTTTTTTATTAAAATGAAAAAGTGGGGTAAACCAATTCTACGGAATTGAAATCAGGAATTGAATTTATTATAGGACTTATTCCATTTGTTTTAGAAGATGCCATGCCGCCACTCGGACTCGAACCGAGATGCTCTAGCACTGCTTCCTAAGAGCAGCGTGTCTACCGATTTCACCATAGCGGCGTACTCGAAATAATAATAATCTATTATTATTTAATCGTCGACATTGAAGGAGTCAATTCCATATTTTTTTTTCATTTTCATTCAAAGTGATGAGAAAAAACTCGTTTCGTTTCAATATGGATTGAAGCGTTCCCCATAAAAATATTTATTATCATTTTTTTTTATTAATTTCTCATTTATCTGATTTTAAAAATCGAAGATGCACTTTTTTTATCAATGAACAAAAAAAGTCTTTTTATGGATCACAGTACAGTGTGACATTCAAAATTTTTTTATTTAACTATTTGTAGAGCTTTATATTAACCCTTAGGCCTTAGGTTGGTTTTTCGTCATGTAAAGAATTTTCTTTAGGATTTCGAAAACTAATTCGATATTGGCCTGAACTGAACATTTTGTCTAAGAAAAAACTTTTTTTGTAATTTTCTTATTTATTATGATGATATGACAGATAATTGTACCGATGAGGAAAATAAGAATCCCCACCGGATAAAACATATTCAAAAAAAAGTGAAACCTTGTATCTTTTTTTTTTTTAAAAAAAAAAAGTACCATTTTCAGATTAAGATTAGTTAATCTAGTGTTTGACTATTTAATTGTCGTACAAAAAAACTTTTTGAATTCCCGGTAGAAAGAGACTTCGCTAAGGAAAAAGCTTTCAACGCTGCCCGATATACCTTCTTTTTCCAAATGTTTTTGCGAATACGTTTTTTTGATATAGAAGTACTTTTTTTTGGAACTGCCATTAAAAATTTGAAAAAAAAGTTATTAATTTCTCTAGTTGAATGTGAAAGACATCTATTGGTCAAACAATTCCATTTTTTCTTTTTTTTATATCTCTGTCTATTTTCGTCGTGCTATATTTATACATGTAACAAAATACACCGAAAAGTTCAAAAAAAACCAATCCTTACCTAACAAATTCCAAATTACTGAAATTACTTTAGTTTTTTATTAGTTGGTCAAACTCAAAAGAAAAAGAAAAGAATGAGTACACATTTTTTTGATTTTAAAATTGGAATTAAACTAGTAGTTAATCAAAGAATACATTATTTTCTAAAAGTTATCTTAGTAATTTCGTCTTTTCTTTTAATTCTATTTCTTCTCCCTGGTATTGAAAGAAAAGTGTGGGATATTCTAGCGTTTTCTACAAAGAAAAAAAATATCTTTTATTCGAATGGAGTATAATCAGTTCTATCATGAATTAGTTAATGATTATGAATAAACGAACTAATAAAAAAAACGAGTTCTTTTTTTTATTGCGCCCGTTTTGGTATGGACCATCCTATTATTTCTATCAAAATAAAGTAATGTATTAACTACTCGATTTTGGTGTAATTATTTGCTCTATGCATATAAATTCTCGTAATACGTAATAATAATTGAATTTTTTTCTTCATTTTCATAAAAATTTTACTTAATATTCAATATTAATAAAATGAATTATTGTCTTATTTCATTTTAAATATAAATAGTAACTTGATCATATTCATATCATTTGACCAATTCTAACTTCTTGATTTGAATATTTGAAATATTGGTTAAAGAAGAAAGATTCAGAATAATTAGGAATAGAAAATTCTATTTAAGTATTCCATATCTTGATTTTTTATTGAACCTATAAAAAGATATAAGAGCCGGTGAATTATAAAGAATTAATTAAAAATAAAAAGGTTTTTTTATGGAATATACATATCAATATTCATGGATTATCCCCTTCATTCCACTTCCAGTTCCTATGTTAATAGGAGTGGGACTTCTACTTTTTCCAACGGCAACAAAAAATCTTCGCCGTATGTGGGCTTTTCCTAGTATTTTCTTGTTAAGTATAGTTATGATACTTTCGGTCTATCTATCTATTCAGCAAATAAATAGAAGTTTTATCTATCAATATGTATGGTCTTGGACCATTAATAATGATTTTTCTTTAGAGTTCGGTCACTTAATAGATCCACTTACTTCTATTATGTTAATATTAATTACTACTGTTGGAATTTTGGTTCTTTTTTATAGTGACAATTATATGTCTCATGATCAAGGATATTTGAGATTTTTTGCTTATATGAGTTTTTTCAATACTTCCATGTTGGGATTAGTTACTAGTTCGAATTTGATACAAATTTATATTTTTTGGGAATTAGTTGGAATGTGTTCTTATCTATTAATAGGTTTTTGGTTCACACGACCTAGTGCGGCGACTGCTTGTCAAAAAGCCTTTGTAACGAATCGTGTAGGCGATTTTGGTTTATTATTAGGAATTTTAGGTCTTTATTGGATAACCGGTAGTTTTGAATTTCGGGATTTGTTCCAAATATTGAATAACTTGATTTATAATAATGAGGTTCCTTTTTTATTTCTTACTTTGTGTGCCTTTCTTTTATTTGCAGGTGCAGTTGCGAAATCGGCACAATTCCCCCTTCATGTATGGTTACCTGATGCCATGGAAGGCCCTACTCCCATTTCGGCTCTTATACATGCCGCTACTATGGTAGCAGCGGGCATTTTTCTTGTAGCTCGACTTCTTCCTCTTTTTATAATCATACCTTACATAATGAATTTCATATCTTTAATAGGTATAATAACAGTATTATTAGGAGCTACTTTAGCTCTTGCTCAAAAAGATATTAAAAGAGGTTTAGCTTATTCTACAATGTCTCAATTGGGTTATATGATGTTAGCTCTAGGTATGGGGTCTTATCGAGCCGCTTTATTTCATTTGATTACTCATGCTTATTCAAAAGCATTGTTGTTTTTAGGATCCGGATCAATTATTCATTCAATGGAAGCTATTGTTGGATATTCTCCAGATAAAAGTCAGAATATGGTTCTTATGGGAGGTTTAAAAAAGCATGTACCAATTACAAAAACTGCTTTTTTAGTAGGTACACTTTCTCTTTGTGGTATTCCCCCCCTTGCTTGTTTTTGGTCCAAAGATGAAATTCTTAATGATAGTTGGTTGTATTCACCTATTTTCGCAATAATAGCTTGTTCCACAGCAGGATTAACCGCATTTTATATGTTTCGAATCTATTTACTTACTTTTGAGGGACATTTCAATGTTCATTTTCAAAATTACAATGGTCAAAAAAGTAGTTCCTGCTATTCAATATCTCTATGGGGAAAAGAAGTGCCAAAAACGATTAAAAATCATTTTTGTTTATTAAGTTTATTGACAATGAATAATAATGAAAGGGCTTCTTTTTTTTCGAATAAGACATATCAAATTGATGGTAATGGAAAAAAAAGGATACGCCCTTTTATTACTATTACTCATTTTGTCACTAAAAATACTTTCTCTTATCCTCATGAATCGGACAATACCATGTTATTTTCTATGGTTATATTAGTGCTATTTACTTTGTTTGTTGGGGTCGTAGGAATTCCCTTTGCTTTTAATCAAGAAGAAATTCATTTGGATATATTATCTAAATTGTTAAATCCGTCTATAAACCTTTTACATCCGAATTCAAATAATTCGGTGGATTGGTATGAATTTGTGACAAATGCAAGTTTTTCTGTCAGTATAGCTTTTTTCGGAATATTTATAGCGTCTTTTTTATATAAGCCTATTTATTCATCTTTACAAAATTTGAACTTACTAAATTCGTTTTCTAAAAGAGGTCCTAATAGAATTTTAGGGGACAGAATAAGAAATGGGATATATGATTGGTCATATAATCGTGGTTACATAGATGCTTTTTATACAATATCCTTAACTCAGGGTATAAGAGGACTAGCTGAACTAATTCATTTTTTGGATAGACGAGTAATTGATGGAATTACGAATGGTTTCGGTCTTACAAGTTTCTTTTTCGGAGAAGGTATCAAATATGTAGGGGGCGGTCGCATCTCTTCTTATCTCTTATTGTATTTATTGTTTGTATTAATTTTTTTATTAATTTATTCCTTTTTGTATTTTTTAAATTTGAATTTTTTATAAGTTCTATTTTTTTGTTTTTCAAACCATAAAAAAAATGGATCTTCTTTAAATATTTCTAACTTCGAATTCTCTTTATTTTTATTCCTATCCATATAAGAAGTTTTATAAACTTGGCTATCTTTATAGAATGTCTCTTGAAAGTTGAATTCATCCCTTGTTTTTTCCTTTTCATTCACTCGGATCTCTTCCCTTTCATCGATTTTGTCCGGATCCTCCTTTTCTTCCGAAAAAAGAGAAGGATCTTCTTCGGTGGATCCCTCTTGTTCCTGTTTAGTCCCCTTCGTTTCGAAAGTTGTTTCTATTTCTAC